GGGTCCTTTCGGACCTCCGCTTGCTCTTTGGCGCGCTTCGGGTCCTTTCGGACCTCCGCTTGCTCTTTGGCGCGCTTCGGGTCCTTTCGGACCTCCGCTTGCTGGGGAGGAACGACCCGGAGCGAGCAAGAGAGCAAGCGGAGGGGAGGAACGACCCTACGCGAGCAAGAGAGCAAGCGGAGGGGAGGAACGACCCTACGCGAGCAAGAGAGCAAGCGGAGGCTCGAAAGAGCGCGCTAGTGCGCGCGTATAGAGTCCGCATTGCTTGCTGCGTAGGCTTTCTATTCTATTAGAGCCTACGCTTGCTCTCGTGCGCGCGTAGGGTCCTGTATCCCCAGCAAGTGAAGGGGAGGTCCGGAACGACCGACCCGGAGCGCGCCAGAGAGCAAGCGAAGGTCCGAAAGGGGACCCGAAGCGCGCCAAAGAGCAAGCGGAGGCTCGAAAGAGCGCGCGTCTGCGCGCTCCGTTTTCTCGCTTGCTGCTCCGGCTTTCGAGCCTACGCTTGCTTGTAGTTTTCTCGCTTACTTTTTTTCTCTCTTCTACCAAAGATCAGTAGATTGAACACTAACCCAATCCCGACAAAGTGAAAAGTGGAATCGATTCGATCATTCAAGTCCGATAGCATTTATCTACGCTAGGATCGACCTACGTTACCAGCTTTCTTCTTCTTTTATGTAAATTGTCGATTTCGGTCGGGAGACTACTCTACTCTAGAAAGATTGATTCCAAAACCACAACTGTACACCACCAAAGGGAAAGAGTCAATTCGCGCATACTAGCCAAAGATCTAAAGGTCTCACCCCAGGAACCTACAAAGGAGAAACCGCTTTCGGTGGAAACTAGATCCTCGAAGCCTTTTCTTTTTCTTTTTCACTTTCTTTCCACCCACAATACAAGATTGAAACTGACCTTTGACATTCCGCACCTCTGAGAACTCAATATGAAAGAGAAAGGTCTTCCTTTAACCCCGAAAGTCGTCCTGTAGATAGGTTTCTCACCGGTCGCAGAAAGTCTTTTAAGAAAAAGGCTTCCCGAGACGCCTAAAGTAAACTATCTGATGGTCTGAGAAGTGTCGGTTCAATTCTTTCTACTCCAGGACGCACGACACCTTTCCCAGCAAGCGGAGGGGCGATTAGACCCTACGCGAGCAATAGAGCGAGAAAACGGAGAAAGCGAGAAAACGTAGTATGAGCGCAGACGCGCGCGTAGGCGTGAGAGCCAGCAAGCGGAGGTCCGAAAGGACCCGAAGCGCGCCAAAGAGCAAGCTAGGGCTCGAAAGCCGGAGCAGCAAGCGAGAAAACGGAGCGCGCACTAGCGCGCTACGGCTTTCTCGCCTACGCTTGCTCTCTTGCTCGCTCTGGCTTTCTCGCCTCCGCTTGCTGGGGAAGAACGACCCGGAGCGAGCAAGAGAGCAAGCTAGGGCTCGAAAGCCGGAGCAGCAAGCGAGAAAACGGAGCGCGCAGACGCGCGCTCTTTCGAGCCTCCGCTTGCTCTTTGGCGCGCTTCGGGTCCCCTTTCGGACCTTCGCTTGCTCTCTGGCGCGCTCCGGGTCGGTCGTTCCGGACCGGACCTGAACTTGCTGGGGATACAGGACCCGGAGCGAGCAAGCGAGCAAGCGTAGGCTCTAATAGAATAGAAAGCCGGAGCAGCAAGCAATGCGGACTCTATACGCGCGCACTAGCGCGCTCTTTCGAGCCTCCGCTTGCTCTCTTGCTCGCGTAGGGTCGTTCCTCCCCTCCGCTTGCTCTCTTGCTCGCGTAGGGTCGTTCCGGACCGGAGCTTGCTCTCTTGCTCGCGTAGGGTCGTTCCGGACCTCCGCTTGCTCTCTTGCTCGCTCCGGGTCGTTCCTCCCCAGCAAGCGTAGGCGCTGGAAGCGAAGCGCGCCAAAGAGCAAGCGTAGGCGCTGGAAGCGAAGCGCGCCAAAGAGCAAGCGTAGGGTCCGAAGGACGAAGCGCGCCAAAGAGCAAGCGTAGGCGCTGGAAGCGAAGCGCGCCAAAGAGCAAGCTCCGGGGAGAAAGGACCCGAAGCGCGCCAAAGAGCAAGCGGAGGCTCGAAAGCCTCCGCGCGCTAGTGCGCGCTCCGTTTTCTCGCTGGCTCTCAAGCCTCCGCGCGCTAGTGCGCGCGTATAGAGTCCGCTTCGTTCGCGTCTGCGCTCTACGTTTTCTCGAGAGCGTCTGCGCGAATACTACGTTTTCTCGTTCGCTAGCGCGCTTTCGTATAGAGTCCGCTTGCTTGCTGCTCCGGCTTTCGAGCGTACGCTTGCTCTCTGGCAAGCGGAGGTCCGGAGAGGAACGACCGACCCGCAGCGAGCCAAAGAGCAAGCGGAGGCTTTATAGCCGGAGCGCGCGTCTGAGTGAGAAAACAACAAGTACGCTAGCGCGCGTAGGCTCGAAGAGTTCGCTTGCTAGGCGAGAAAGCGAGAAAACGTAGAGCGCGCTAGCAAACGAGAAAACGTAGTATTCGCGCAGACGCTCTCGAAGCGGACTCTATACGAGCGCAG